CACCGCTGCTCAATACCTTAGGGGATCCACTCTATTACATAAGTAGATTCCGAAGATTTATCTCATATTATGATATAAATAAACAGCTCTTGTTGTATCGGTCCAAAACCTTTCCAATTGATCTTTACGATGCTTCCTCTATCAATTAAATCTTTTTTTATCCATAGAAAAGAAAGTATTTAGGCATATCTAGTCTTCACTTCATATTTCGATCTATGAAGTTTATTTATTTGCTACAGCTGATAAAAAATCGTTTTGGACGATGCTTATGTAGAAAGCCCTTTTTTTGTGTTTCTAGTATTTCATTGACTAGCTGTTCGTTCTTTTTTTCTATAGTGGAGATAGTCGCACGTAATGACAGATCACAGCCATATTATTAAAAGCTTGTGGTAAAAAGGGGTTTCGTTCTAATGCCCGAAAATAATATTCTAAAGCTTTGGTATGTTCCCCATTACTTGTGTGGATAAGGCCTATATTATAGAGTATATAACTTCGATCATAGGGGTCAACTTCTAGTCGCATAGCTTCATAATAATTCTGTAATGCTTCCGCATAATTTCCTTCAGATTGAGCCGACATCCGTTACGGTCGTCATTCGCTTTAACGAATTCTCCGTTTCAGAACCGTATGTGAGATTTTCATCTCATACGGCTCCTCCTTTAGGTGCATAATGAAAATAATAGATGGAAAAATTTGATGTCATTCTGAACTAAGCGGGGCTAATGTTTTTACAAGAAATCCCTAGCCAACCTTCTTGCAAAAGATCTTTTCTTACTACCAAGTGGGTTCATGCTAGATAAAAATAAAAAAGGAAACTCTAAAAATTTCTTTGTTCTCAACGCCCCTAAATTTCCAGGAATTAGTCACTTCAACAGTCTTCAATGGTTATACGGGTATCCAAAGTACGAACGAGATGGATGTTTATTGTTCCAACCATTTTAATTAGTCCCAATCCAAAAGAAGAAGAAAAAAGAAAAGGAATCATTTTGAAGAAAGTTTTCGTGTTGTTGATTTCTCAGCGTAGTGCTTCTTCCTCTATGCCTCCTATTCGTATATTGTATTAGTGTAGTAGGATTGATCTGTAATACGGGAACCATAGGTAAAAACCTTTTGCTCAATACTAGAATTCACAATTGAAGCATCTAAGGCTGCATTAATCGTGGATACATGACAGAAGGGATTGCTTTTTTATATTATAAACTTCACCTTCAAAAGCGTAGATTTTTTTTCAATACTCGTTTTTCTTTCTATTCCAAATTGGCGAGAAAAAAAAAAAAAGAATGATAATCAAATCGCACCATCTCTGTAATAAGTAAATGCCTCTTTTTCTCCGGAAGTTGTCGGAATGACTCGTAATAAGATATCGGCTACAATTGTAAAGGTTTTATCAATAAAATTTCCATTTATACGCGATCTTGGCATAGGTAGTAATCCATTCGATAACTCTTTTGATTTCCTTTACCTTTTCTTTTGTGAGAAAATTTTCTCACAAACAAAGGAATTGTATAGTACGAACTAACATAAAAGCGGACTCTTTAAAATAAAATTCTATCTACTTCCAATTTTTTCCGGTCAAAAAAGGTATCTATTAACCATAATCTAAAAAACATTGATGAATAACTCGCTATTCACCCAGGTAGGCAGTCATAATCCTGATGTCGGAGAGATGGCCGAGTGGTTGAAGGCGTAACATTGGAACTGTTATGTAGACTTTTGTTTACCGAGGGTTCGAATCCCTCTCTTTCCGTACTTTCAACTAATTCACCAATCTTACGTGATTGACCACAATGTATCAAATAAAATAAAAAAGAATAGATATAAAATCTACATTTCTTTGATATGGAAAATGCTGGGAAGAGCAAACAAGGGATCCAAACCTCCCTACCAATCTATGATACATGAATAGGAAAAAGCTTCCCCGACAAAATCCCTTACCTTGTACCTTTTTATTTTTAATAAAAAAAAAAGGCAAAGAGGAGTTGTCCGAACTCTTGTTTTTAGTTATTTTTTTTACTTAAGACTTAAGTTAGGTAGTTAGGTTTATTAAGTCTGTCGAGAGTAATATTCTACGACAAGCAATTCATTTATTTTCAAACCGACGCATTTCCTATCTATTATTTGATTGACTAACCCTTCATATTGGAATGTGTGAAGAGTCAGATGATTTGGCAATTCCTCGGGAGCAGATGAATCAAGAAGATTTTGAACCAAAGTTCTAGAGTTTTGTTCCTCCTTGACTGTAATAATATCTCGGGGTTTGCAGCGATAACTTGGTATATCAACTATACGACCATTAACTAAAATATGTCCATGGTTAATTAATTGGCGCGCTTGAGGAATAGTAAAAGCCATACCCAATCGAAAAAGGATGTTATCCAAACGCATTTCAAGTAATTGTAATAAAACTTGACCTGTTGACCCCTTGGCTTTTCCGGCGATACGAACATATTTAAGTAATTGGCGTTCTGTAAGACCATAATGAAAACGCAATTTTTGTTTTTCTTCTAAACGAATACGATATTGAGATTTTTTTCCGGATCGTGATTGGTTTCTAAGATCGCTTCCTGCCCTAGGCCTTTTACTAGTTAGTCCCGGTAAAGCCCCCAGACGGCGGATTTTTTGAAAACGAGGCCCTCGGTAACGTGACATAAAGACTCCTTTTTTTTATTGAAATTCTACAAAACTAAACAAAATTAAAACTGAACTAAATGATAATGAGAAATGACGTGAAATCCACTCCAATAAACTATTGGAATACAAAGAGTCAGAAGATATATTCTCTCAATATACAGATTTTTTTTATTGTATATACAATATATATAAATTAACTAAATCAAAAAAATTTTCCTTTATTTTCTTGATTTATTTTGCAAAGATCTAACCTTTTTACCTAATATATATTCCTATATGGAAGTTTATATGACATAATATAAATGGCGTGGTAACTCTTGGAAAAAGGGGGAAAGAAGCCTTTTCAATCTTCTTTTATTTTGAAAGTACATGAAAAATCATGTAAAAAAACGAAAAAATATGGAAAAGCCAGCTATCGGAATCGAACCGATGACCATCGCATTACAAATGCGATGCTCTAACCTCTGAGCTAAGCGGGCTCAAATAAAATAGCGCATGCATACAAATTCACTAAACTACTAGATCGTATCAATTAACTATTCTATTCATATTTTTCCTTATCTAGTTAGAATTAAATAGCTCAAATAAATAGTGACTATGATTAAATAAATAAAACATAACCTTAATTAATTAATAGAATATAATTAATTAATAGAATATAGCAATATAGCGACTTTCTAATTTTGATTTCATTAGTTTCTAAATAAGAAAATCTTAATTAGATCCGAAATCTTTTTTTTTTTTTTAGTTATTTTTTAGTTATTTAAGTGAAATGATATCTGATTTGAAATTCTTGTTTTTTTGTTCTAACCTCATGCTATTATTTGATACTTTTTGTCTTTTTATTTGATTTCGAATATTATAGAATAATTCGAATTTCAAATCGACGAAGTAGACTTCGAATCTTTTTCCGTTGCACATTGTAAAATTCTAAGTTTCAATAATAATCATCAATTTTTTTTTTCATGGAAGTAAAAAAAAAAAAAAAAGAATCGACCGTTCGACTATTTCTTCAAATTTAAGACAAAGCTGAGAAAAGGAAGAACATATATATGTTATGTAATATATAACCATATTGAATTGCAAATACAAAAATGATAGAATCCTTGTTGATTAGACTAACTCAATATCCAATATGGATGGGGCTAAAAAAAAAATCAAAGAAGATACCAAAGAAATAAAATAAGTATCTATATGTAATGAATGCCAAGGTTTCGGCATAAGAAAAAGTGGAAAGACATCATAATGAGATCCTAATCTCAAAATCTCAAAGCAAAAAAGGGGATATGGCGGAATTGGTAGACGCTACGGACTTAATTGGATTGAGCCTTGGTATGGAAACCTACTAAGTGATAACTTTCAAATTCAGAGAAACCCTGGAATTAACAATGGGCAATCCTGAGCCAAATCCTGGTTTCCGCGACCAAACCAGAGTTTAGAAAGCAAGAAAAAGGGGATAGGTGCAGAGACTCAATGGAAGCTGTTCTAACAAATGGAGTTCACTACCTTGTGTTGATCAAATGATTAACTTCATAGTCTGATAGATCCTTGGTGGAACTTATTAATCGTACGAGAATAAAGATAGAGTCCCATTCTACATGTCAATATTGACAACAATGAAATTTAGAGTAAGATGAAAATCCGTTGACTTTTAAAATCATGAGGGTTCAAGTCCCTCTATCCCCAACTCTACTCCCCCAAAAAGTCTGTTTGACACCTTACCTTTTTTTTTTCGTTATTCAAGAATTCATTATCTTTTTTCATTCATCCTACGCTTTTACAAACTATAATTTCTTTTCTTATTATATACAAGTCTTGGGAGATATATCATACACGTACAAATGAGAAAGAAATATCGATTTGAATTATTTCGAATCTATATCATTTTTCATTTTAAAAGTTAGAAAGTCTTCTTTTCGAAGAGCCACGAAATCCCCGGTCCAAAACTTTTTTTCATTTTTTGCGTTTCTTTTAATTGACATAGGCCTAAGTCCTCGAGTAAAATGAGGATGATACTTCGGTAATGGCCGGGATAGCTCAGTTGGTAGAGCAGAGGACTGAAAATCCTCGTGTCACCAGTTCAAATCTGGTTCTTGGCATAGGATTTATTAATTTTGATAAGTTTCTATTCTTCAAATTAAACGTATCTTTAGTAAAAAAAGTGCAATCATCCTTTATCCCCCTTTCTTTTTTTGTTGTGGATCCATCCGTTGAAAAAGAATGGATAATACTTTATACATAATACAGATTCGAAAGGAAAGATTAAATGAGTTCTGTTTGAAAGAATCAAACAAGTAAAAAAAAGGTCTATATCTAGCGTATCTATAGTTGAAGGGAAGAAATACCCCAAGATTCATTAGATACAATAGAAATAGAATTGTACCCCCCCTCATTTATTACTTTCCGATCTTAGTTATTCATTCCGAGTTATATGACTAAAGTTGACTAAGTTATGTGCGCGATACAAAGTTCATAATGCAGAACTCTTTTTTTTTTTTTAGTTCATCCTATTGGCTCGGCTTTTACGAAAAAAAGTATCTTTCAAATTGGAGATCAAGCCGGCTATAATAATATGAATGAGAATAATATGACTGAGACCTCATTTGTTTGATCTCAAAAAGAATCGAATTCTAAATATTCCGTGAAGGTCTGTAGTTGTAGAAGCTAAGACTCATTTTTTATCATTCAATAAGCATCTTGTATTTCATAAAAATTGGGGGCAATATAATCCTTACGTAAAGGCCACCCTATCCAACTTTCGGGCATTAAGATCCGTTTCAGTCGTGGATGGCTATCATAAGTGATTCCTAACATATCATAAGATTCCCGTTCTTGAAAATCCGTACTTTTCCAAACCCGGAAAACAGATGGAATTCTAGGATTACTCCTGTGAGTAAATACTTTTATGCAGACTTCTTCCGCTTGATTGACACCATATTCTATTCTCGTAAGATGATACACACTGGCTAAGAGGCCACCTGGTGCCACATCATAGGCACATTGCGAACGTAAATAATTGTAACCATATACATATAAAATTACAGCAATAGAATGCCAATCTTCGGGCTTTATTTGTAAAGTCTCTATTCCTTGGTAATCGAAGCCCAAGGATCTATGAACCAGCCCGCGTTTGGCTAGCCAAACGGACAAAGTGCCCTGCATCTTTTTGATTTCCCCCACACCTTTTTTATATCAAATTAAGTATTTCACATTTCCCATGAGTTCTAGTTTATGAAGATTTTTTCTGATTCTCTAAAATCCTCCCTAATTCACTAATTTGTGGGAAGATACTGGACTTTTGTATTTAAAAAAAGTTTCAGTAGAGATCTCTGAAGTAGATGATGGTGGATAGAGTAATTCTTGATCATAATTTCCAGTATGCGTACTGCGTACAACAAACAACTTGTGATTGGTAGTAAAACACCGATTACCCTGTTGAGGTCTAATGCGATCCTTATAGATTTCTCTAGCTATTTTCTTACGAAGCTTTGTTATAGCGTCTATAACAGCCTCTGGTTTAGGTGGACAACCCGGCAAATAGACATCTACAGGAATTAGCTTATCAACTCCGCGAACAGTACTATAAGAATCGGTACTGAACATCCCCCCTGTAATTGTACACGCTCCCATAGCAATAACATACTTTGGGTCAGACATTTGTTCATATAATCTCACTAAAGAAGGAGCCATTTTCATTGTTACTGTACCTGCTGTTAAAATAAGGTCGGCCTGTCTAGGACTTGATCTTGGTACTAGCCCATAACGATCAAAGTCAAATCGGGAGCCTATTAATGAGGCAAATTCAATGAAACAACAACTGGTACCATAAAGAAGCGGCCATAGACTGGAAAGTCTTGACCAATTTGAAAGATCATTTAACGTAGTTGAAATAACTGAATTTTTTGTTGTTCGATCAAGTACGGGAAACTTAATGGAATTCATAATTGTTTCAATGGTTTTTTTTACTTTTTTTTATTGTTATTGTACAAGTATTCAGGAAACGAACTAAGACCATTCCAATGCTCCTTTTCGCCATGCATAAATTAAACCAAGAATTAGGATAAGCACGAAAATGAAAGCTTCTAGAAAAGCGGATACCCCCAGTACATCAAAACTCATTGCCCACGGATACAGAAAAACTGTTTCAACATCAAAAACAACAAAAACTAGAGCAAACATATAATACCGGATTCTAAATTGTAACCAAGCATCCCCGATCGGTTCTATACCTGATTCATAACTAGAAAGTTTCTCCGGCCCCTTCTTAAGGGGAGATAAAACTCCGGAAATTGGCAATGCCAAAATAGGAATAGCACTTGATATTATTAAAAATGCCCAGAAAATATCATATTCGTAAAGCAGAAACATAGACGAACTCCTATGAATGTGGAAAAAAGACCCGCTTAGTCAATTCCAATCGGAGTGGATTGGGCAAGGGATATAGAACTCTTGAGTCAAAACAAAAATTCAGAGTAATCGAATCATTTAGTTTCGTTTGGTTGCTGTGGTAGACGTCTCATTTTAAGATTTATTGATTGAAATCTTATTTTCAGTACACTTCTTAGTTAATATTTTCATGTTTCTATTACTAATAGTTTCTAATATTAATAATATAATATTAATATGATTAATAACTAGTAATTTTTTTTGATTTCTGTTTATGAAATTTTGTTTATGTTTTATAAAAAAAACAAAAAAAAAAATGAGAAAAATCTCTTTGTTTTGAAAATTATGACGTATCAAAAAATCCAGTAAGACGTTACCATACCCATCTTACTTAATATTAGATAGATTTCATTTAGGTTGAATTTAACCCATGGGTTAAATTTAGATTTCTGTTTTTATCTTTAAACAGGGCCATGGCAGAAA